CCAAATTTAGAGCAATACCTATTGTACCCTCTTCAAATTCTACTAATTCACCCGCCATTACTTCATCAAGACCATAAATACGGGCAATGCCGTCGCCTACTTGAAGTACGGTACCGGTATTTACAACCTTTACTTCTCTATTATATTGCTCAATACGTTCACGAATAATATTACTAATTTCATCTGCTCGAAGGGTTACCATGAGTATTTCTTAATTTAATTCTTTTTTTTGAAAAAAAAAATAATGCCTACAGTAGAAGAACTAATCGGTTATTTCTTTCAGCGTCCCAAACATGCCAATATTAGCATTGATGGTACGTAAATGTAACTCGTTGTTCAAAGAACTATTCAAAGTTCCTAGAGCTCCCTGTAAGGCTTGTTGGAAAACCCGTTGTCGGACTTGATTAATCGCTCTTTGTTGTTCAAAATGAATGGTTTCATTTTTGTAAATTTCTAATTGTTCCAAAGTTTTATAAGTTGAATTAATCAAATTCAATTTTTCTCGTTCTATATCAGAGTATCCATTCACTCGAAACTGCTCGGCTTCCATTTCCACTTTCCTTAAACGTGCCCGGGCTTTTTCCAGTTGTTCAATGGCTCCCCCGCGTAGTTCTTCTGAATTTTGAATAGTCTTCAAGATCCTCTGTTTTCGATTATCTAATAAATCATTTAATGAAAGTAGATTATCTTTCCATTTATTTCAAAACTTCCACGATCCCTTCCCGAACCAAACATGAATCTTTCGATTCATTTGGCTCTCGCGCCCAATTCCTTCAATTATTTATGATAAATTCCCATATTTTTTTTTGAATATAATGAGCCTATCCTCCCTTCTCTATTCATATTCAAAAAAGGATCTCAAAACTGATCACTAATCCAAGACCAGAATATTCGGAGGACTCTTCTGACCAAACAAATAATTGTCAGCAACGTTGTTTCTTTTTTTTTTCAAATCCAAAGAATTCTTCTTAATTTATACGTAGGTCGTCGATTCAGCATTGGATAAAAAGGAGGGGTTGAAATACTCATAATTTTTTCCAAATTGCAAAAATAAAAATGAAAGATTAAGGGGTTCAAATCATTTTATCGACATGAGTGTTCTATATCGAAAAAACTTTCTAACTATTCATTTTGAAACCATTTTCATATTAACATTAAAATATTAACCTAGTAGTAGAAAGAGTACCTTGCTGAGTGTGGACTTCAAACGGTTTAGTTTTAACCATGTTAATTGTTCCACATTATTGGTTGATAGAGAATCAAAGTAGATTTACCAATGAATCGCGAAATGCTATGGTTCTGAAATATGATTTATTAATTTATTCAAAAGTAATTCGCGCGATCATGCACCTTTACAGTTATAACGAAAAAAAAAGTGCAGTTGGTTGGATCCAGCCTATTCTTGAAATAAACAACTCGCACACACTCCCTTTCCAAAAAAGATCAATACACCGAACACTACACTTAGATTTATTAGATTTGTTGCTAAAATATCGGTATTAAACCCGAAACTCCCGGCGGATGACCAGTAACCCAAGGAAAGGAAAGAATCGGTTACATTTTTCATAAGATCTCCTCTTCTATTTCTATATAGATAGACTAATTATCTCTTTATTTTTCTTTTTTATATATCTTTCTTTATATCTTTATTTTCTTTTGCAATTTCCTATTTTATATTTTATTTTAACTCTTTTTAGAAAGAAAATTAAACTAGAGTTCAAAATATAAAAATATATTAAATATATTGATTTAGAAATCAATGGATTTTTTCAATTGGAAATTTCCAATTGAAAAAAAAAAATGATACTTATCTTTCTTAGAATTAGGTACCAGGCCTTATGTCAATTCCGAAGTATCTCGTTTGTTGTAACACTTCCCACAAAAGATTTTCCATTGGAATAAGAAGGGGAAGGAAGAAGGCGAGTCGGTATGCTAATTCCTCATCCTCCAATCAGTCCTTCCCATGGGTTATTGTCCCAACAAATAAATAATTGTAGGAGTGAAATCTTAATATAATTCGAAAAAGCGAGAGCAGTAAGTCCAAAGAAATAAACTAAGAAAAAATACGTATTGTTTTGTTATAGGATTAAACAAAGGGATTCGCAAATAAAAGCGCTAAGGCTACAACTAGTCCATAAATTGTTAAAGCTTCCATAAAAGCCAGACTAAGCAATAAAGTACCTCGTATTTTTCCCTCCGCCTCGGGCTGTCTCGCGATCCCTTCTACAGCTTGGCCCGCAGCAGTACCTTGACCAACCCCAGGTCCAATAGAAGCAAGACCGACAGCCAACCCGGCAGCAATAACGGAAGCGGCAGAAATCAGTGGATTCATGATAAATTCCTCATAACAAAATAAGTAAATAGTTAATGATACAATAAACCAAGAAATTATGACTTAATTATTCCATCGCTAAGATCTATACAGTCGAAGGAACTAAGAACTCTGAATTGAAGTAATAATATTATTGAATCATCAGAACTACTTCGCTATTTCTTTTTT